ATTACAGAGCAATGCACAAAAAGAATTTAATTCTGTGAACCAAAAACTTAACATTGCTATCACAAGAGTTGAAAAACCGTATGGACAACCTAATATTCTTGCAGAATTTATAGCCGAACAATTAAAGAATAGAGTTTCGTTTCGAAAGGCAATGAAAAAAGCTATTGAATTAACTGAAAAAGCAGATACAAAGGGAATTCAAGTACAAATTGCAGGGCGTATCGACGGAAAGGAAATAGCACGTGTCGAATGGATCAGAGAAGGTAGGGTTCCCCTACAAACCATTCGAGCCAAAATTGATTATTGTTCCTATACAGTTCGAACTATCTATGGGGCATTAGGAATCAAAATTTGGATATTTGCAGACGAGGAATAATGGGCCTTTCGTTGTCTTTCTGTTCCATCCATCCGGCAATTGAATAAAAAATCACAAACTCGTTCATTTTTTTCCGTTCAATCAAAAAAATGAGAATTTTTTAGAATTCTTAATTCTTTAATTCTATAGGGTTGAATAACAATTCGATTGACTCCATCTCCATATAATTGCTATGCTTAGTGTGTGACTCGTTGGTTTTTTATTTAGAGTTAGGTTAGGATTAAAAAACAAAGGGCCATCCCCTAGTATGAACTAATAACTATATAACTAATAACCAGCTCATTGCTTCGTATTATCTGGATCCAAGGAACCAGTCGCTATATGATGTATTGATCATATTGTTGTAGCAACTGAAGCATTTTTTTTACATATACATAAAAGTTTACATATACATAAAAGAAAAAGAAATCTATCTATAAGGTTGTGAAGCAAAAACAAAGGGATATGGATAAATGGAGGGGTGAGAGAAAGAAAGAAAAAGAATAGCAATGATATATGATTCCAATATGTATGGTCTATGAACTATCTTATAAAAGGCAATGTAATAAAGCATTAATGTATTCGTCCATAATTAATAATTAGATTCGATGAATACAATTTATTTATACGAAAAATCAAAAAGAATAAAGAGCGCCGAGTCAATAAAGACTGAGAAGATTGATTCAGGAACAAATTTTATTAGGAGCTCCATTGCAGAGTTCGGGCCTAGTCATTAATCGAGAAGCGATGGGAACGACAGAACCTGTGACTGAGGAAGATTCCCTTGAAAATGAATCCTAATGATTCATTGGGTGGGATGGCGGAACAAGCCAAGAACCAATTCATTTATTCTGATAGGTCATGGAACGCCCCTACGAATGAAAGGGATGTTGAAAGAGCAAATATTCGCCCGCGAAAGCCTTACTGGATTGCTAAGTTTTGGGCAATTCAATAAAAATAAATTAAATAAAGGTAAAAATGAAGATTCATAAATTATAATTATAAAATGAAATTTCTCATTTTATTTTATTCCTACGTGTATGTGACAGATTATATCTCAAAAAATTCCATGATTCATTATTCATTCAATTCAAAATATATACAATATTATTTAAATTTAATCGTTTCATTCGCGAGGAGCTGGATGAGAAGAAACTCTCATGTCCAGTTCTGCAGTAGAGATGGCATTGAGAAACAACCATCAACTATAACCCCAAAAGAACCAGATTTCGTAAACAACATAGAGGAAGAATGAAGGGAATATCTTATCGAGGCAATCGAATTTGTTTCGGCGGATACGCCCTTCAGGCACTTGAACCCGCTTGGATCACATCTAGACAAATAGAAGCGGGGCGGCGAGCCATGGCACGATATGCGCGTCGTGGTGGAAAAATATGGGTACGTATATTTCCAGACAAACCTGTTACAGTAAGGCCTACCGAAACACGTATGGGTTCGGGGAAAGGATCTCCCGAATATTGGGTATCCGTCGTTAAACCGGGTCGAATACTTTATGAAATGGGTGGAGTATCAGAAATTGTAGCCAGAGAAGCTATTTCTATAGCTGCGTCCAAAATGCCTATACGAACTCAATTCGTTATTGCGGGATAGGGATATGGAACGAAAGGAAAGGGGCCTTGTGATGAAAAAACCGCAGTTTTTTTATTTCTGGACAAAAAATCTTTCTTCTTTTTTTCTTCGCCCTTTAGTTAGTTAGCATTGAAAGAAAAAAGAGAAAAATAATAAGAATGATATGATTCAACCTCAGACCTATTTAAATGTAGCGGACAACAGCGGGGCTAGAGAATTAATGTGTATTCGAATCATAGGAGCTAGTAATCGCCGATATGCTCATATTGGTGACGTTATTGTTGCTGTAATCAAAGAAGCAGTTCCCAATATGCCTCTACAAAGATCAGAAGTGATCAGAGCTGTAATTGTACGTACATGTAAAGAACTCAAACGTGACAATGGTATGATAATACAATATGATGACAATGCAGCAGTTGTCATTGATCAAGAAGGAAATCCCAAAGGAACTCGAGTTTTTGGTGCGATCGCTCGGGAATTGAGACAGTTGAATTTTACTAAAATAGTCTCATTAGCTCCTGAGGTATTATAAATAGATTCTAAATAAATACTAATAGATGAAAACATAATAAAACATAAAAAAAGGGAGGTTCATAGTAAGATATCTGAACTGAATTAGATTCCATTAATTAGTAGAATGCATTAGTAGATTGTTTCTCACGCATATACCTTTAATAATTCATGAAAAAAAAAAAAAGAGTAGAGCATGCTGATTATATAAAAACCCGGAGGCACCAATAATTATAGTTCATCATGGGTAGGGACACTATTGCCGAAATAATAACTTCTATACGAAATGCTGACATGGATAAAAAAGGAACGGTTCGAATAGCATCTACAAATATCACTGAAAACATTGTTAAAATACTTCTACGCGAAGGCTTTATCGAAAATGTGAGAAAACATCGAGTAAGCAAGAAATATTTCTTGGTTTCAACTCTGCGACATAGAAGGAATAGAAAAGGGCCATATAGAACTGTTTTAAAACGTATCAGCCGACCCGGCCTACGAATCTATTCCAACCATCAACGAATTCCTAGGATTTTAGGAGGGATGGGTATTGTAATTCTTTCGACTTCTCGAGGTATAATGACAGACCGAGAGGCTCGACTAGAAGGAATCGGGGGAGAAATTTTGTTATATATATGGTGATCTTTATGATCTACGAATTGCATCCGTAGGAAAACTTCCTATTCTTTTTTTTTGAGAGGAGAAGGGTTGTCTAATATCACTCCTACTCCATGAGTTGATAATTAAAGGGGTTACCTGGAATGAAAGAACAAAAAAAAATGGATTCATGAAGGTTTAATTACTGAATCACTTTGGTATGTTTCGGGTTCGTAGTGACCTTTCAACATTCTTCTCGTTCGGATACCATCGGAGGTTCAAAATTTGAAGAGACTTATTTTCTTTTCTTCGAAGGAGTAGATTAAAAATTTAAATTTAGGAGTAACAAATAACAATG